TTTTTGATCAATATTAAAAAACTGTCTTGTCTTACTTTATAGTTATAATTTATAGATTTCTTTTTATTTGCAATCTGAGTCTCGTGATCTGTCGAAAGAATCAACGAAGTAAAAAGCATTAGCGGCATCTATTAAAGAGCCGTAATATTTTTTATAGCATTCCTAAGAAAAACTGGATTGATCCATTGACAGGAGTTCTATGGTCACTTCTTCGTATTTTAAGTATTTTAAAAGGGAATAAGTATAATAAAATAATAAACCTCACAAATTTTTAATGCTTGAAACCCTGATAAAGTCAAAATGTAATTTCGAAAAAAAAAATAATAATAAAAGAATCAGTAAGTGCGCAATATGTGACTCCCAAGTCAAGATCTTATTATGCATACTCTCTTGTTATACAACTACTATGCCTAATTTTTTCTCATAGAAATCGTGTATACACTTAAAAATTTTCTTTTTGAGCAGGAAAAGGTAAAGTAAAGAAGGAAACAAAAAAAAAGGGGGGGGGGGGTCGGGCCTTCTTTAGTATCCATCTAAAACTAAAATTATGGGAAGAGCCCGTTCATTGAAATAGAAAATTTAGGACGAATTTGGTTGGAATAAAATTCCAATAATCTGTATCCCTTTGCTTTCGAGATACAAATATGGGAATCCTGGAAATATCTCTTTGATTGAAAGAATTTTATTCATAAAATACATTACTCCACTAGAATCCAATGTAAGGTAATAAATGAAGATATTTTTTAAATAATTCAAAACATGTTGCAGAACGATCTAGAAAACAATTGATATGGTTTGATTCCTCAATCAATTCGTAGTACCTCTAGAGTCCACTTCTTCCCCATACTACGAGTGAAAGGGAAAAAGTAAAGACTACCATTAAAGCAGCCCAAGCGAGACTTACTATATCCATGTGAATTATGTCCCCTATCTCTATGAAGGAATTATTCCATTATTGCTCATTAATAATAGTCGAATCAACGGCGCAGAGTCAAAAAGGGATTCTGACCGAACACTGTTGATGAACTAATCCCAATAACTTCTACTAAATTCCTATACGACTTTTAATTGGGAAAGACTAAACACAAGTAAAATAGGCAATGACCCCTTAATGGAATGTTACAAATGGAACATATAGGAATAATAAGGCCTGTTCTTTTTGCCCGTTTTTATCTTTATATAAGTTAATTATATTCTACATTCAGTCTAATATTGAATGTGAACGCTCATAAATTCTCGTGAGTCTGTATAGATATATAGTAAGTACTCTTATTATTAAGTATATGTATATTATATGTATATTTATATGTATATAAAGGCTATTCCGGTCTTTACACAACTAAACTGCTAATTTAATTAGATTTCGTATCTGGTCTATCCAACGGAATTCAAGACTTAGCCAGTATACACTACATTAGTAGTAGAATAGAGGAGAGGGGATCTGGAAGTCGTGATAGCCCTTCCACCATTAGAATCTTTTTAATCCTAGATGCAAAGATTTACTATAATCTTTTAGAAAACACCCAAGCCGAATGCACAATCCGTTTCTGCTGCCGGGGAAAAAGGGGTGAGTTATATATCAACAGAACATAATAAGAGATTTCGAGTCTTTTATTGATATTGATCAGGCGACACCCGGATTTGAACTGGGGAAAAAGGATTTGCAGTCCCCCGCCTTACCACTCGGCCATGTCGCCAAAATAATACAAAAAAAATAGATGGAAATTTTTCTGCTTAAGGTTGGATTACTGAACCACTTTTTTGTACTTGTATATTGAAGCCTTTTTTTATTAATTCTTTTCCGAAAATAAGGGCCTTTTTTTGATTTAATTTGATCCACTTCTTCGATTGATTCTATAGTATCTCAAAACACACAAACACAGTGCCTAAAAACTTCCCCTCATTTTTCTATTGAAAAGTAAAATGTGTATTTAAAAAAAAACAAGTTGATGGCAAATTTGAACCACGAATTATTGACTATTGACTCCTGGCTGCAAATTCATGAATGAGTCTTGGATTTGAATATCAAATTTTGTTTTCCTAATTACACAAGAAAATAAAAAATGATACATAACTAATCAGTGTTTATTCAGTATTTTTTATTTTCAATTTCTCCATTTCAATTATAACAATATCATTATAACAATATATATGGGTAGATGTAAACCCCAGAACATAAATTGTTACACAGATATCTAATTGGTTATCTTATTTATATATGTTGCCTATAGGGAATTCTCAGAAAATTTTTGTGTTTCAAATTTTAATTTTCATGGAATAAAAATAGAAGGTCAATATTAGGGGAAGACTTATATATCTATATCTGTTTAATAAATACAACCCCTCTTATAGACTTCTTATAGACTTCACAATCCTTAGCCATATGCTAAAAATTCTATAGGTAAAACACCTCTCTTCTCTGCGAATCCTTTTCTTTGAACAACGGAATCTATAAATGTGTTTAAGTACTAAAAAATCTACTCTATATTCTATTGTTTCT